GAAGAAATTTTGGTAAAGGATTATGAAATTCGTTCAAGAAAATCTAAACGTGTAATAATTTTTACAGAGAACAGGGATACATACAATAATACGAAAAATACTACTAATCCTAATACTAATCATCGAGACAATAATCCTAATGCTAAGCCAGTAGAAAGAGAAATAGCTTTAATACGTTATTCACAACAACCAGACTTTCGTCGTGACATAATAAAAGGCTCCATGCGCCCTCAAAGACGTAAAACAATTACTTGGGAACTCTTTCAACCAAATATACATTCCCCTCTTTTTTTGGACCGACTAGACAAACCCTTTTTGTTTTCTTTTGATATCTCGCAGATGATGAAAATAATGTTTATCAATTTGATATGTAAAAAGAGAGAATTTGTGATTTCAGATTATACTGAAGAAAGGATACAAAAAAGTAATAAAAAAGAGAAGGACAAAAGAGAGGAAAAAGCACGGGTAGAAATAGCAGAAGCCTGGGATAACATTCTATTTGCTCACGTAATAAGAGGCTCGTTGCTAGTAATCCAATCCATTCTTAGAAAATATATTTTCTTACCTTTATTGATAATAGCTAAAAATATCATACGTACATTATTATTTCAATTTCCAGAATGGTCTGAGGATTTAAAAGATTGGAATAAAGAAATGCATGTTAAATGCACCTATAATGGAGTTCAATTATCCGAAAAAGAATTTCCGAAAAACTGGTTAACAGAGGGTATTCAGATAAAAATCCTATTCCCTTTTCGCCTGAAACCTTGGTACAGAGTTAAGCTACAATGCCCTCAAAAGGGCCCAATGAAAGAGAAGAAAAGGAAAAAAAAGAATTTTTGCTTTTTAACAGTTTTTGGGACGGAAACTGAATTTCCTTTTGGTTCTACCAAAAGAAGAACCTCTCTTTTTGATTTTAAACCCATTTGTAAAAAACTCGAAGAAAAGGTTAGAAAGTTTACAAAAAAGAGTTTTCTATTTATAAGGATTTTAAAAAAAAGAACAAAGTTTTCTTTAAATTTCACAAAATCAAAAGAAAGGAAAAAAAGAGTTATCAAAAAAAGTCCATTTTTTTTTTTTAAAGAACAAATAAAAGAACTAATCACTATTCTATTAGTATTTAGCGGATTAGATGAATTGAATGAAACTAAAAAAGATTTTATAACTAATAAAAAAACGATTCATGAATCCGCGATTCAAATTATACCTCTGGATTGGACAAATTCTTCACTGGCCCAAGCAAGAATGCAAGATTTGACTAATAAAAAAAGGACAATCATAAATCAAATAAATAAAAAAAAAAAAGAGAAGAAAGTGATCTCAAAGAAAAAAAAGAGTCCTAACAAAATAACTTATGGTACGAAAAGATTCGGATCATTAAAAAAGATACTAAAAAGAAGAAATGCTCGAGTAGTCCGTAAATTCCATTTTTTAAAAAAAAAAATTATTGAGAAAATATACATAGATATCTTTCTATCTATCATTCAAATTCTCAAAATCAATACAGAACTTTTTCTTGAATCAGCTAGAAATCTTATTGACAAATACATTTATAATAATGACGAAAATCAAGAAAAAGCTGATATTGATAAAGTAAATCAAAATACAATTCACTTTATTTTGAATATAAAAAATATAAAAAAGTCACTTACTAATATTAGTAATAAGAAAGAAAGGGTTTTTCGTGACTTATCTTCTTTGTCACAAGCATATGTATTTTACAAATTATCACAAACCAAAATTTTTAACTTATATAAGTTAAGCTTATATAAGTTAAGATCAGCTCTTCAATATCATGATCATGGAACAACTATTTTTCTTAAAAATAAAATAAAGGGTTATTTTGAAGTACAAGGAATATTTGATTCCCAATTAAGACATAAAAAACCGATTACTTCCACCATGAATCAATGGAAAAACTGGTTAAAAGCCGGTCATTATCAATACGATTTATCTCAGATAAGATGGTCTAGATTAGTACCACAAAAATGGCGAACTATTGTTAATCAAGGATGTATAGCTGAAAATAAATATTTTGAAAAAAGCGATTCATATGAAAAAGACCGATTAATTCAGTACGAAAAAAAAAAGAATTTTGAAGCGGAGTCATTATCATTACTAAATCAAAAAAAGAATTTTAAAAAACACTATAGATATGATCTTTTAGCATATAAATTTATTAATGATGAAGATCCGAAGGACTCAGATATTTTTAGATTCTTATTAAAGGAAAAAAATAACCAAGGGATTTTTTTGTATAATTACAAGACATATAACCGCAAATTTGTTCATCTGCCAGGAGATGTTCCTATGAATAACTATCTGGGAGAAGATGAGATTGTGGATATAGAGAAAAACCCGGCTAGAAAATATTTTGATTGGAGAATTCTCCGTTTTTTTATTAGAAACAAGATGGATATTGAATTATGGATTGATACCGGAACCAAAAATAATAAAAATACGAAGACTGTGTCTAATAATTCTCAAATAATTTATAAAATTAATAAGAAAAGTCTTTTTTATCTCATGTTTCATCAAGATGAAGAAATCAACCCATCCCTCAAAAAAAACCTTTTTGATTGGATGGAAATGAATGAAAGAATATTAAGTCATTCCATATTGAATTTGGAACTTTGGTTCTTCCCAGAAATTTTGATACTTTACAATGCATATAAGAAAACCCCCGTAGCCATACCAATCAAATTACTTCTTTTTGATTTGAATGAAAATGTTTTTGAAAAAAAGAAGGTAAATAAAAAGAAAAAAAGAGATACTTTTATATTATTCTCGAATGAAAAAAAAACTATTGAAGTCAAGAATCAAAATGAAGAAGAAAAAGAATCTGAGAGACAAGTGGATCTTGGATCAGTTCGCTTAAACCAAGAAAAAGGTCTTGAAGAATCTTTTGCGGGATTAGACACGAAAAAGAAAAAAAAATACAAAAGTTCTACGGAAGCGGAGCTTGATTTCCTCCTAAAAAAGTATTTCTGTTTTCAATTACGATGGAATGCTTCTGTAAATCAAAGAGTACTCAATAATATAAAAGTATTTTGTCTCCTGCTTAGACTGATAAATCCAAACGAAATAGCTATATCCTCTATTCAAAGGAGAGAAATGAGTCTCGATATTTTACTAATTCAGAACAATTTGAGTCTTACAGAATTTTTGAAAAAAGGAATATTGATTATCGAACCAGTTCGTCTGGCTGTAAAAAATGTCGGACAGTTTCTTATGTACCAAACCATAAATATTTCATTGGGTCATAAGAGTAAGCACAAAATGAATCCAAGACACCAAGAAAAAGGCTGTGGTGATAAGACGAATTTTGATGAGTCCATTGCAAAACAGAAAAGGAACACTGGAAATAAAAACAAAAATCTTGATGATTTGTTTGTTCCTGAAAATACCTTTTTATCTCAACGTCGTAGAGAATTCGGAATTCTAATTTCTTTAAATTCGAAGAATAGCCAAGGTATTCATCAGATAAATACAGAATTTTTCAATGGAAATAACACTCAAACCTGTGGTAACGTTTCGAATAAAAACAAAGATCTTTATAGAGATAGAGATAAAAAAAAAAAAAAGAAACTAATTAAATTCAAACTCGTTTTTTGGACCAATTATCGATTAGAAGATTTAGCTTGTATGAATCGTTGTTGGTTTGATACCAATAATGGAAGTCGTTTCAATATGGTAAGAATACATATGTATCCACGATTAAAAACCCTTTAATGGTACGTTTTTCATATATTCCATAACATATTTTAGTTGATACATGAAAACAAAAATATGCACACATGCATTGTTTTTCATTCTATTCATATCATTAATTTATTAATTTAATGACATATCAATTACATCTAAAAAGGAATCAACAGAATCTTATGATTCGAATCTTAGATACAAATTTTTATTTTTTCTAAGTATAGAAATAGATTATCTGTTTGGATGGTGTGGGCCCATAAAAACAATTGGATAAAATTATAAATTCATAAGGAAATGAAGATTGTTGGGTATACAAAATGAAAAAGGAATCAGCATTATTATTACTGATCAAAAAAAATATATATATTTTTTTAATATTAAAAATATTTAAATTTAAGATTTAAGTAGGGGAGAAGATTTCATTTTATGGTCAAAAATGCATTCATCTCAGTTATTTCACAAAATGAAAAAGAAAAAAACAAAAACAAGGGATCCGTTGAATTGCAAGTATTCAGTTTTACTAATAAGATCCGAAGAATTACTTCACATTTGGAATTGCATAGAAAAGACTATTTATCTCAGAGAGGCCTCCGGAAAATTATAGGAAAACGCCAACGGCTGCTGTCTTATTTGTCAAAGAAAAATGAAGTACGTTATAAACAATTAATTAGTCAGTTGGATATTCGGGAACCAAAAACGCGTTAATTTGAAAAGTCATTTTTGAGTTATTTGATTTATTATTATTAGATCTTGCATTTTGATGAGCTTCTTTTCGTTTTTAGTAAGGTATGGAAGAATGAATCGAGGAAAAACCTATGAATGTATCATCTCCAAGACAAGACCTCATGATAGTCAATATGGGCCCACACCATCCATCAATGCATGGTGTTCTTCGACTCATCGTTACTCTAGATGGTGAAGATGTTATTGACTGTGAACCAATATTAGGTTATTTACACAGAGGGATGGAAAAAATTGCGGAAAACCGAACAATTATACAATATCTGCCCTATGTAACACGTTGGGATTATTTAGCTACGATGTTCACAGAAGCAATAACGGTAAATGGACCAGAACGACTGGGAAATATTCAAATACCTAAAAGAGCTAGCCATATCAGAGTAATTATGTTGGAGTTGAGTCGTATAGCTTCTCATCTGTTATGGCTTGGCCCTTTTATGGCAGATATTGGTGCGCAAACCCCTTTCTTCTATATTTTCAGAGAAAGGGAATTAGTATATGATCTATTCGAAGCTGCCACTGGGATGAGAATGATGCATAATTTTTTTCGTATCGGAGGAGTAGTGGCCGATCTACCTCATGGCTGGATAGATAAATGCTTGGATTTCTGCGATTATTTTTTAACAGGGGTTGCTGAATATCAAAATCTTATTACACGAAATCCTATTTTTTTAGAACGAGTTGAAGGCGTAGGTATTATTAGTGCAGAGGAAGCAATAAATTGGGGTTTATCAGGACCAATGCTACGAGCTTCTGGAATACAGTGGGATCTTCGCAAAGTTGATCATTATGAATGTTACAACGAATTTGATTGGGAAGTCCCGTGGCAAAAAGAAGGCGATTCATTAGCTCGTTATTTAGTCCGAATCAGTGAAATGAAGGAATCCATAAAAATTATTCAACAGGCTCTGGAAAGAATTCCGGGGGGGCCCTATGAGAATTTAGAAACCCGATGTTTTGATAGAGAGAGGGATCAAAACTGGAATGATTTTGAATATCGATTCATTAGTAAAAAAACCTCTCCTACTTTTGAATTGCCGAAACAAGAACTTTATGTGAGAGTCGAAGCACCAAAGGGAGAATTGGGAATTTTTCTGATAGGGGACCAGAGTGTTTTTCCTTGGAGATGGAAAATTCGTCCACCGGGGTTTATTAATTTGCAAATTCTTCCTCAGTTAGTTAAAAGAATGAAATTGGCTGATATTATGACGATACTAGGTAGCATCGATATCATTATGGGGGAAGTTGATCGTTGAAATGATACTTGATACACCAGAAATACAAGATATTCATTCTTTTTCCGGATTAGAATCCTTAAAAGAGATATATAACATTATATGGATGCTTGTTCCTATTTTAACTCTTGTATTGGGAATAACAATAGGGGTACTAGTAATTGTGTGGTTAGAAAGAGAAATAGCCGCAGGAGTACAACAACGTATTGGGCCCGAATATGCTGGTCCTTTAGGAGTTCTTCAAGCTCTAGCAGACGGGATAAAACTACTTTTTAAAGAGAATCTTCTTCCATCTCGGGGAGATACTCGTTTATTCAGCGTTGGCCCATCCATAGCAGTCATATCAATTCTACTAAGCTATTCAGTAATTCCTTTTGGCTATCACCTAGTTTTAGCTGATCTAAAGATTGGTGTTTTTTTATGGATTGCCATTTCAAGTATTGCTCCCATCGGACTTCTTATGTCAGGATATGGATCAAATAATAAATATTCTTTTTTAGGTGGTCTACGAGCCGCTGCTCAATCAATTAGTTATGAAATACCATTAACTCTATGTGTGTTATCAATATCTCTACGTGCGAGTCATTGAAACATAAACTTTTCTCTACGCCCTTATTTCTAAGAAACTATGAAAGAATAGGCGAAATGAATTAAATGGATATATTTTTTTATATTTATCTATTTATCATTAAAATTAAAGTGGATGATCTAAATCGGATAGTTATATGAGTGAAATAAAACAGCTTCTAAATTCGCAGTAAAAAGAATCAGTCTCATTTCCTAGGTACAAGAGTAAGAGGAAAGCGAAAAAAAAAAAAAAAAGAAGAATAGATTTTTTACCCCAAGATTGGTTGATTAGTCATCCTGGCTTGAAGCGGGGTTCCAATGATCCCCCGTATTGACGTTTTACTATCGTTGGCATGTATTACCATAACGATAACGGGGGATTGAGCAAAAATGAGTGGATTGGTTAGAAACACCAAGATAGGCAACGGATTAGTAATCGAGATTATGTAAATTATCCCAAAGGACATTTTTGCCTAAAAAAATAACATAAAAAGAATAATAATTGGGGCTTTAAATTCGTAGAAATGATCAAGTAGTACTCCCCACAATTCCGATCCAGAGTATGCTCCTATCCACCGATTATAAAAATCACTATCAGATACGAAACAACCCTTTACCTTTTTAAGTCCATTTTTTCTCAGAAAAGAAAGAAGAATAGGAACAAAAAAAAAAACTCTAACAATAGAAAAAATAAAATCACAATAGAATAAAAAATGATCCTTTTTATTCTTTCTTTATCATAGAGATAAAATTTATACCATAATTTATAAATTAATGGTGTGTAGAATTCTTTTTCGGAATCGAAAACAAGGTTGGGTTGAAAGATCTATTAATATTTCTACACACCCACAAGGAGTATTTGATTAAAATACGGAAGTTATTACTCAACAAGGAAAAACTGAAATTCTTAAAGGATGAGATCAATTCAGAAGTACTTTATCTTTATTTATTGTTATAACAATAACAGACAGAATTCCATTGGTCTAATTAGAGGACATTGTGATCTTACCTGTTCTACAAACTAACCCATCCGACAAACGTATCAAAATAAATAAAAAATGACTTTGTCCTTAGATTTATTTATGACCCTCGAGGAGCCATATGAGGTGAAAATCTCATGTATGGTTCTGGAATAGCGGTGGGGACAGTTATGTTCTCATCGACTATAATTATCTAATAGTTTAAGTACAGTTGATATAGTTGAGGCACAGTCAAAATATGGTCTTTGGGGGTGGAATTTGTGGCGGCAACCTATAGGGTTTATTGTTTTTCTAATTTCTTCTCTAGCAGAATGCGAGAGATTGCCTTTTGATTTACCAGAAGCGGAAGAAGAATTAGTAGCCGGTTATCAAACCGAATACTCGGGTATCAAATTTGGTTTATTTTATGTTGCTTCCTATCTAAACCTATTAGTTTCGTCATTATTTGTAACAGTTCTTTACTTGGGCGGTTGGAATATTTCTATTCCGCACATTTTTGTTCCTAAGCTTTTTGAACTAAATAAAGTGAGTGGGGTTTTTGGAACAACAACGGGTATCTTTATTATATTGGCTAAAACTTATTTGTTCTTGTTCATTTCTATCACAACAAGATGGACTTTACCTAGACTAAGAATGGATCAACTATTAAATCTTGGCTGGAAATTTCTTTTACCTATTTCTCTCGGCAATCTATTATTAACAACCTCTTCACAACTCCTTTCATTGTAATGGAATACTATAAGTCTATATGTCTCAAACAAGAGAAAGAAACAAACATCAAATTGTTCCTAGATAATTAGGATATGCTCCCTATGGTGACTGGGTTCAGAAATTATGGCCAACAAACAATAAGGGCTGTAAGGTACATTGGTCAAAGTTTTATGATTACCTTATCCCACGCAAATCGTTTACCCGTAACTATTCAATACCCTTATGAAAAATTAATTACATCGGAGCGTTTCCGCGGTCGAATCCATTTTGAATTTGATAAATGTATTGCTTGTGAGGTATGTGTTCGTGTATGTCCTATAGATTTACCCGTTGTTGATTGGCAATTCGAAACGAATATTCGAAAGAAACGATTGCTTAATTATAGTATTGATTTTGGAATCTGTATATTTTGTGGTAACTGCGTTGAGTATTGTCCAACAAATTGTTTATCAATGACTGAAGAATATGAGCTTTCTACTTATGATCGTCACGAATTGAATTATAATCAAATTGCTTTGGGTCGTTTACCAATATCAGTAATTGACGATTATACAATTCGAACGATTTCGACTTTGCCTCAACTAAAAAGGAGTAAACCCTTGATTAAAGATAAAGAATAATTACTAAAATTCGGTTTTGATCGAAAGAAATGAGGTTTCGTTCCTTTTGTTTGGTCAATAAAATGACTACAAATCTTTAACTGTTGATTGGATTGATTGTAATAATTGCGACTTAATTTTGAGTCAAAATTGAGAGATTTTGATTGAAAATATCTTAATAGATACGGAATTATTTCGAAATAGTTCGAAATAGAAATATTTTTTAGTTTTTAGAGTGTCGAACTCTCCTTTGGGATAAAGAGTGAGATTATTCTAATAGCTATACCTCAATTCACACCGTTTAGGATTTCATTCAATTATAGGAACGTATCAAAAAGTTTTTGTTCCTGGTCGGGTCATCAATAAGGTCATGAAAAAATTCGATATATTTCTCTCTTCTTTATACGTAAAATGGATTTACCTGGATCAATACATGATTTTCTTTTAGTATTTCTGGGATTGGGCCTTATATTATTAGGTTTAGGGGTGGTATTGCTTACCAACCCAATTTATTCCGCCTTTTCGTTGGGATTGGTTCTTATTTGTATAGCCTTATTCTATATTTTATCAAATTCCTATTTTGTAGCTGCCGCACAACTCCTTATTTACGTAGGAGCCATAAATGTTTTAATCGTATTTGCTGTGATGTTCATGAATGGTTCAGAATATCACAACGCTTTTTATCTTTGGAACGCTGGAGGCGGGGTTACTTCACTGGTTTGTACAAGTATTTTTCTTTTACTAATTACTACTATTCCAGATACGTCATGGTATGGGATTATTTGGACTGCAAGATCAAACCAGATTATAGAGAAAGATTTGATAACTAATAGTCAACAAATTGGAATTCGTTTATCAACAGATTTTTTTCTTCCATTTGAACTCATTTCAATAATTCTTTTAGTTGCGTTAATAGGCGCAATTGCTGCGGCTCGTCAGTAACAATAGTAAAGCCTTAGACCTAGCCTCAGTAATCAAAATGAAACTTTGTTTTGTCTTATCACATTTAGTTTCCTTTAATTCTATTTGAAGATTATTCGTGTATAAATAGAAATATATTCAAAATAGAACTATAGAACTTCTTTTATTCGATCTATTACCAATAGATTCTTTTTTTTTTTTTTTTTTTTACTTGTTATATTCGAGTCAATCGACTCTGTTAAATTTTTGTTCATATTGAAATAAATTTGAAATAAATCGAAATTGCGAAGGAGTTGGTCAATGATGCTAGAACATATACTTGTTTTGAGTGCCTATTTATTTTGTATAGGTATTTATGGATTGATCACGAGCCAAAATATGGTTAGAGCCCTTATGTGTCTTGAACTTCTAATGAATGCAATTAATATAAATTTCGTCACATTTTCTGATTTTTTTGATAGTCGCCAATTAAAAGGAACTATTTGCTCAATATTTGTTATAGCTATTGCAGCGGCTGAAGCAGCTATTGGACCGGCTATTGTTTCCTCAATTTATCGTAACAGAAAATCAACGCGTATCAATCAATCTAATTTGTTGAATAAGTAGTATTAATCATATAAATTATAATATTCACCAAAAAGATAATTATATAGCATGTATGCTATATAATTATCTTTGTCAAAACGTAAGAAATGAAAGTATCTTTGCCCTTTTTCATGCGCATGCCTCGATCCAGAATTGATTCCAAAATTTCTTGTCAATTATTGATTCATCTAGTATATAAAGATATGATTCATTTATAAAATTACTAGATCAAAATTTATGACGTTCAAAAATTTATAGACCCAATGTCGCATTCAGTAAAGATTTATGATACATGTATAGGGTGTACCCAATGCGTCCGAGCCTGCCCCACGGATGTATTAGAAATGATACCTTGGGACGGATGTAAAGCTAAGCAAATTGCTTCTGCTCCAAGAACAGAGGACTGCGTCGGCTGTAAGAGATGTGAATCGGCCTGTCCAACGGATTTTTTGAGTGTTCGAGTTTATTTGTGGCATGAAACAACTCGAAGCATGGGTCTAGCTTATTGACCCATTTCCAACAACATGGTTTGAATACATTGTTTTTTTATCGACAAAACCCGTACTCGAAACAAAAAAATAGAAACATATTCTGTTTTGAGCATGAGCACGGGTTTTTCTGGTCCAAGTCTATCTTGTCTTTATCACGAATTTTTTTCCTTGGTTAACAATCTTTGTAGTCTTTCCAATATCCGCAGGTTCCTTAATTTTCTTTCTGCCTCAGCCTCAGGGAGGAAATAAAGTAATTAGGTGGTATGCTATATGTATATGTGTATTAGAACTTCTTTTAATGACCTACGTATTCTGCTATCGTTTCCAATCGGACGACCTATTAATTCAATTGGCGGAGAATTATAAGTGGGTCGATTTTTTTGGTTTTTACTGGAGATTGGGAATAGATGGACTTTCTATAGGACCCATTTTACTGACAGGATTTATCACTACTTTAGCTACTTTAGCGGCTTGGCCAGTTACTCGAGATTCCAGACTATTCCATTTCTTGATGTTAGCCATGTATAGTGGTCAAATAGGATTATTTTCTTCTCAAGATCTTTTCCTTTTTTTCATCATGTGGGAGTTAGAATTAATTCCCGTTTATCTACTTATATTTATGTGGGGGGGAAAGCAACGTTTGTATTCAGCTACAAAGTTTATTTTATACACCGCAGGAGGTTCTCTTTTTTTATTAATAGGAATTCTGGGTATCTGTTTATATGGTTCCAACGAGCCAACATTAAATTTTGAAACATCAGCCAATCAACCCTATCCTTTAGCGCTGGAAATAATATTCTATATTGGATTTCTTATTGCTTTTGCTGTCAAATTACCGATTATACCCTTACATACATGGTTACCAGATACTCACGGAGAGGCACATTACAGCACTTGTATGCTTCTAGCCGGAATCTTATTAAAAATGGGAGCATATGGGTTGGTTCGGATCAATATGGAATTATTACCCCATGCTCACTCTCTAGTTTCTCCCTGGTTGATAATAATAGGCACAATTCAAATAATTTATGCAGCTTCAACATCTCCTAGTCAACGTAATTTAAAAAAAAGAATAGCCTATTCCTCGGTATCTCATATGGGTTTTATAATTATAGGAATTTGCTCTCTAAGCGATACGGGACTTAACGGAGCTCTTTTACAAATAATATCTCATGGATTTATCGGTGCTGCACTTTTTTTCGTGGCAGGAACGAGTTATGATAGAATACGTCTTCTTTATCTCGATAAAATGGGAGGAATGGCTATCTCGGTTCCAAAAATATTCACGATGTTCAGTATCTCATCAATGGCTTCTCTTGCATTACCGGGCATGAGCGGTTTTTTTGCAGAATTGATAATATTTTTTGGAATAATTACTAGCCAAAAATTTCTTTTACTGGCAAAAATACTAATTACTTTTGTCATGGCAATTGGAACGATATTAACTCCTGTTTATTTATTGTCTATGTTACACCAAATGTTCTATGGATACAAGCTATTTAATGCCTCAAACTCTTCTTTTTTGGATTTTGGACCGCGAGAGTTGTTTATTTCAATCTCTATCCTTCTACCTGTAATAGGTATTGGCATTTATCCGGACTTCGTTTTCTCATTATCAGGTGACAAGGTCGAGGCTATTTTGTATAATTATTAATTTTGAATTCTACAAAAAATTAATAATTAGATAATTCAAAAAAAAATTGTAACTGGATAGTGTGCCGTTTGACAGAACCATTTGAATCACTTATTACTCGATTCAAATGGTTCTCGATGGATGGCATTTACACAAAGTTTCTTATATAGACTTATACGCTGTCCTATGGTTGTTTTTGTCAAGACCCTCTTTTTTTGTCTTAAATTCAATTAGATATTAATGTAAATGAACCATAACTGTGCAGCCCTATTCCTAATAGATTAACTCCTAAATAACATATCCAAATTAGAAGAAAGCCTATAAAAGCCACAATTGCGGAATTTACACCTTCCCATTTTTTATGTGTTCTAGTATGTAAATAAATTGCGAATATTGCCCAAGTAATAAATGCCCAAGTTTCCTTTGGGTCCCAACTCCAATATGATCCCCATGCCTCATTAGCCCAGACTGCTCCCGAAAGAATACCCATAGTTAAAAGGATAAATCCTATACTAATAATATGATAACTCCAACAATCTAATTGGTGAATCAACTGAGACCTGTAATAATTTTTAGAAGAAAGAAAAGAAGTGTTTCGTAAAACACTGCCACTTCCATTCATGTATTGAATCTCATCAAAGAAAAAAGATTTAATTACAAAATTATTGCTTTTAAAAAGAAAAAGAATCCTTATGATTTTTCGAAATGTAATGACTAGAAGAGCCACTGATAATAATGATCCACATAAAAGGGCCGCATAGGCCAATACCATCATACTTACGTGCATTACTAACCACTGGGATTGTAGAGCCGGTACTAATAGTGCAGACCGATGCATTTCAGTTAAAAAACCGGAAGTAGCAAAGCCTTGGGTAAAAAGTGCACTTGGCGCGGTTATTAGGCTTAAATTTTTTTGATGTTTTTTAAAATACGGAATTATATGAATAATGAATAAACTCCATGAAAGAAAGACTAATGATTCATATAAATTACTTAATGGTAAATGTCCCAAATAAATACAACGAGTAACTAATAATCCAGTTATACAGAAAAAAGTGGCTATCGTTCCCTTTTCTGACGACTCATATAGTCCGACGATTTCATCGAGTAATATAGTTATCAAATGAATTGTAATTACAATGGAAACAACCGAAACGGATATATGAGTTAATATATGCTCTAAAGTAGAAAATATCATAAAAGAAAAGGTCCCCATGATTCTATAGAATAAATTCAAATAAGTAATTGAATTCATTATAGGAACTTTTTATAGGTAGAGATTGCCATGCCGCTACTCGGACTCGAACCGAGATGCTCTAGCACTGCTTCCTAAGAGCAGCGTGTCTACCGATTTCACCATAGCGGCTTGCTAGAAATCATAATAACCAATTATTATTCAATCGTCGAGATTGAAAGAGTCAATTCAATGCAATCTTTTTTAGGTTAGGAAATTTTTAGGTTAGGAAAGATGAAAATTGATTAATCGAAAACCCTTTTATTTTTTTATTTTAATAGGGATTTGGACGTTCTAATCACAATCCTTATTTTTTTTTTTTTATTGTGATAGGTGGTGATAAAGGTCGATGGGGAAAATAATAATCCCCATCCCTCGAAAATGATCAAAGAGACTAAAAAGAAAGTTGAAACCTTGTGTCTTGTATTTTGTCTTTTTTTAAACAAAAAGTATAATTTGAGGATTCAGTAGATAACAGACTTTGCATTCGACACATCCTAAAAGAAAAATGAGTTCAATTTAATATTGATCAATTCAAAACATTAGTGAATGAAAAGCCTTTTTTCCATTTTAGATTCAAAATTAGAAAAAAAACTAGACTTTTTTCTATTCAGGACAAGTTAGATTATTTCACCCTTTGATTTTTGATTTTTATTTGTCGCACAAAAAAACTTTTTGAATTTCCCGTAGCAAGGGATTTCGCTAATGAAAAGGCTTTCAACGCTGCCCAATATCCCTTTCTTTTCCAACTATTTTTACGAATATGCTTTTTTGATATAGAAGTGCGCTTTTTTGGAACTGCCATTCACAAATTTGTAGGTTACTTATTGCTAGGATTGGATGTGAAAGACATTTTTTGGTTAAAAACCAATTGTTCTTTATCTTTACTATTCAGTATCCTTATTTTTTCCTTAGATTCTACTATTTTTCTAAAAAACCTATTCATTTTCATTTCTATTTCTGTCTATTTTTGTCATGCTACCTTTATACATGTAATATAGATCGAATAAAATATATCGAGACATTCAAAAGCCTAAGCCATGCGTACCTAATACAAAATTTTTTCGAGCAAGATTAAGCTTGAAAAGGAAGTATACCCAACTTTCAATTAAAATAAAATAAAATGAGACGGCATTAGTTAATCTATTAAAGGATACATGATTTTCGAAAAGACATTTTAGTGATTTATTTTTTTAATTCCATGGAAAGTATTCAATACCGTCGAATTTACTACAAATATAAATTTATTCTAATGGAATACAATAAATCCGTTCAAAAATTGATTGTTTAACGATTCTGATTCGAGATAAACGAATTACAAAGAAATTCTGATTTAATTGGGTCAAGGTATGCACAGTTTTTTACGATTCATAGCAAAATCAAGTACTGTTTTTGCTATAATTCTTTATCCTTTCTCTATAGATAGAAATTCTCGTAATTCCTAAAAAAACTTTTCATTTTTAGATCTTCATAAAAATTTTTCTTACTATTAACTATTAGTTAATAGTAAATTAATATTAAAAAAAAAGTAAGTATTTTTTTTACTTTTTACTAATAACTTGGGTATATCATATTATTTGACCAAGTCTAATTTATTGATTTGAATATCTGAAGTTCTTTGAAAAGATTCAGATTTAGAATAATAATAATTAAGAATATCAAATTTTAGTTAAGTTTTGCATATTTTGCTTTTTTTTATTGACCGGCTCTTTTCAAAAGGGACAAGAACGAGGGAGTCAAAGACAATTGATTAAAAAAAAAAAATTATGGAACATATATATCAATATTCCGGGATCATCCCTTTTATTACACTTCCAGTTCCTATGGTAATAATGGGGGGGCTTCTACTTTTTCCGACAGTAACAAAAAAAATTCGCCGTATGTTGTCTTTTTCTAGTGTTGTTTTGTTAAGTATAGTCATGCTTTTTTCACTAAATCTTCTTCTTCAGCAAATCTATAGCAGTTCTATCTATAAATCAGTATGGTCTTGGACTATCAATAATGATTTTTCTTTAGAGTTCGGCTATTTGATCGATCCGCTGACTTCTATTATGTTAATATTGATCACTACTGTTGGAATCATGGTGCTTATTTATAGCGACAATTATATGTCTCATGATCAAGGATATTTGAGATTTTTTGCTTCTATGAGTTTTTTCAATACTTCAATGTTGGGTTTAGTCTCGAGTTGTAATTTAATACAAATTTATATTTTTTGGGAATTGGTTGGGATGTGTTCTTATCTATTAATAGGTTTTTGGTTTACGCGACCTCTTGTGGGTACTGCGTGTCAAAAGGCGTTTATAACTAACCGTGTCGGGGATTTTGGTTTATTATTAGGAATTTTAGGTTTTTATTGGATAACGGGTAGTTTCGAATTTCGGGATTTATTCGAAATATTCAACAACTTAATTTATAAAAATGAGATTGATTTGTTATTTGTTACTTTGTGTTCCTTGCTATTATTTTCCGGTGCAGTTGCTAAATCCGCGCAGTTTCCCCTTCATGTGTGGTTACCAGATGCCATGGAAGGGCCTACTCCTATTTCGGCTCTCATACATGCTGCTACTATGGTAGCAGCAGGCATTTTTCTTGTAGCTCGTCTTCTTCCTCTTTTCTTAGTCATACCTTACGTTATGAATTTAATAGCCTTAATAGGTATATTAACAGTACTATTAGGAGCTACTTTAGCTCTTGCTCAAAAAGATATTAAGAGAAGTTTAGCTTATTCTACAATGTCTCAATTGGGCTATATCATGTTAGCTTTAGGTCTGGGCTCTTCTCGAGCCGCTTTATTTCATTTGATTACTCACGCCTATTCAAAAGCTTTGTTGTTTTTAGGATCTGGATCAATTATTCATTCAATGGAGGCTATTGTTGGATATTCTCCCGATAAAAGTCAGAATATGGTTCTTATGGGCGGTTTAACAAAACATGTTCCAATTACAAAAATTTCTTTTTTACTAGGTACACTTTCTCTTTGTGGTATTCCTCCCTTTGCATGTTTTTGGTCTAAAGATGAAATACTTAATGATAGTTGGTTATATTCACCGATTTTTTCAATAATCGCTTGTTCCGCGGCTGGATTAACCGCATTTTATATGTTTCGGATCTATTTACTTACTTTTGAAGGTCATTTGAATCCTCATTTTCAAGCTTACAGTGGAAAAAAAAGTAGCTCCTTCTATTCAATATCTTTATGGGGTAAAGAGGGGCCAAGTCCGATAAAAAAAAAAATTATTTATTATCTTTATTAAAAATAAATAATAATAAAAGGGCTTTGTTTTTTTGTTTTTGCAAGAAGACAGATCGACTTGATCTTAATGTAAGAAAGATAACGAGGGCCTTTCGTACTATTCATTTTAATAAGACTTTAAATCCTTATCCTCACGAATCGAACAATAGTATGCTAGTTCCTATACTTATATTGGCCTTATTTACCTTGTTTAGTGGGGTCATAGGAATTACTTTCAATCAAGAGCGGGAGGGATTGGATATATTATCAAAATTGTTAACTCCAACGATAAACCTGTTAGATCAAAATTCAAAAGAATACAAGGATTGGTATCAATTTTTGACAAATGCAACTTTTCCAGTCAGTATAGCTTTTGGGGGAATTTTGCTCGCATCCTTTTTATACAAGCCTGTTTATTCATCTTTACAAAATTTGAACTTCCTAAATTTAGTTGTCAAAAAAGGTTCTCAAAGAATTCTTAGGGACAAACTAATATATTTAATATATCATTTGTCATATAATCGTGGTTATATAGATGCTTTTTATGCAAAATTTATAACTAGGGGTCTAAGAGGATTGGCAGAACTAACTCATTTTTTTGATAGACAAATAATCGATAGAATTACAAATGTAATGGGTCTTGCAAGTTTTTTTCTTGGAGAGGTTATAAAATATGTAGGAGGTGGTCGCATCTCTTCGTATCTCTTATTGTATTTGTTCGCTGTATTCATTTTTTTAGTAATAAAATTGAATTTAATATTTTCTTAATATTTTCACTTTATTTTTTTTATTTTTTTTTTTTTCTAGAGTTTTTTCAAACCAAAATATATTTTTATCTTGAAATATTTCGAATGTTGGGTTTT